ATTCCATCGTTCCACTCCCTTAGACTATCCTTTTTGTTTTTGGGTTTTCACCCAACTAACTTAGCCTTTTGGGTATGTCTGAAATATTAATGTGCTTTTTAACTTGAACGAGAGAAGGCACTATATGAAAAACAAAAAAAAACAAGAGGAAATAGAATCGAATTCTTTTCTTTACTTATGCTTTACTCATATATATTCCTTACTCAGCTACAAAAATTCGGGGTTGTAGATCTAGATATCCGAATGGAAATGGATAAGTATCTAGCATGATTTAGACTATTTATAAATATGTATACCGATCCATATCGATACATTTGTACGAATATCAATTATTAACCATATGCCAGGAACCAGATTTGAACTGGTGACACGAGGATTTTCAGCCCTCTGCTCTACCAACTGAGCTATCCCGGCCCCTCTTGATGCGTCATCCCCATACTACTAGAGGGCTTGGGCCTATGTCAATTAAAGAGACTAAAAAAGCATTACAAAACAAAGTCTTACCGAATTAATTGGATCTTCAAACAGAATACTTTTAGCGTTCAAAATTTTAATATCATACGGACTGTGAATGATTCAAATTGGGATTCCTTGCCCATAGATGCTCATTTGTACGTATATATCACAAGTATTGTGATAAAAGAAAAACATTTCCCACCCATTTGGGTTGGGAAAGAGTAGAGCGAACGAGAAACATGGATAATTTGGAACTGCTGCCGAAAAGAAAAAAAAAAGATAACTCGTTAGGGAGTAAAATTGGCCTTTTTTTTTGCTTTTTCTTGGGGATAGAGGGACTTGAACCCTCACGATTTCTAAAGTCGACGGATTTTCCTCTTACAATAAATTTCATTGTTGTCGGTATTGACACGTAGAATGGGACTCTATCTTTATTCTCGTCCGATTAGTCAGTTCTTCAAAAGACCTATCAGACTATGGAGTGACTGATTTGATCAGTGAATGTTCGATTCTTCCTTCAACTTGGAATTGATTTACAAAAACAAAAATTCTTCCATTTTTCATAAATACGGATTCGGATCATCATGAATCTTTGATATTTCAGTACGTAGACGTATGTATATAGATAAGTTCATCCTTTCTGGAGTTTCACTAGAAGGATTCCTCCACTAACGCAACGCAATCAACTCCATTTCTTAGAACAGCTTCCATTGAGTCTCTGCACCTATCCACTTTTGAGTCTCCTTTTCTGAACCCCTTTTTGTTTGTTTTCTGAAAACAGGATTTGGCTCAGGATTGCCCATTTTTAATTCCAGGGGTTCTCTGAATTTGAAAGTTTTCACTTAGTAGGTTTCCATACCAAGGCTCAATCCAATCAAGTCCGTAGCGTCTACCAATTTCGCCATACCCCCCCTTTTTTTTTTTCTTTTGAGACTAGGATCCCGTTGGTTGGGATGCCATCCCCTTCTTTTTTTTCATTCTTTTTTCATTTAAGCTGGAACCATTGCAGTGAATTCTTGAGATACGGAGTCCTATATCGAAAAAGTTTCTCCGTCTTTCCTATTTGATTTCTTGTCTACCGTTTTTTATCTCTAGTGGGGACCCATATTTGATCAAATCAGAAATGATTCTATCATTTCTGTATCCGCAATTCAATATGGATGGATACATACTGCCTATCTATGCTTCTCCCCCTCTCACTTTTCCTGAAAGATTTGGAATACTTGAACGGTCGATTCTTTTTTTGTCTTATCCCTTACCTTTCCGAATGAAACCAGAGAAATGGCTCATTATGTTATAATCTGAATTATATCGCTTTTCTTTAAAAAAGAGGGTCGACCCTCTACTGCTATAGCTATTAATAATATAATTAGAACATGATTTTTTTATCATAAGTGCTATAACGGATCAGAATTATTCTAATACTAATAGTATATATATAACATAACTATAGTTTCATAATTCTCTATTTCTATTATATTACATAATCATATAGTAAATAAATAGTTAATAAAAAAAATAGAAATAGAATATATATGAATAGGGTGAAAAAAATTCTATTTATTTCAATTCAAAATAGCCATTATTGTTAATCGTTATATTAATATTCATTGTTATTTGTTATATTATGGAATATTCTATTCATTCGAACTTCTATTCCACTCTTTATATATTCTAAATTAGGAATTTATTGCTAATAAATAGCTAACTAAGATTCCAGTAGTTTACTAAAATTCCTATGAACAATACAATTTCTGTTATGTGAGCCCGCTTAGCTCAGAGGTTAGAGCATCGCATTTGTAATGCGATGGTCATCGGTTCGACTCCGATAGCTGGCTTTTCTCTATCTTTGTTCGATTTTTTACTTTTTTTTTACTTTTAGATGATTGATTACTTGATTGATTCATAATGTCTCCTTGAAATCACGGAATATTGCAAAGATTTGTTTTGTTTCTCTTTCGCCAAAGGCCACCCATCCATTCATTATAGGGGTAATATAGGGTAAAAACTTTCAACTATGAATAATGGAGCAATTAGATCTCTACCAAACAAATTCGAAAAAATATCCCTAACTCCCTATATAGACAAAAAAGTATGGCTATTGATACAATTTTTCTCATTCTTCTTTGTAATAGAGTACGTCAGTGGATCTCGCTTCGTTTATCGTTTAGTTCAGTCTTAATTTCGGTTTTTTCTGTAAAATGAAATTTAAATAAAATAAAAATAAGGAGTCTTTATGTCTCGTTACCGAGGGCCTCGTTTCAAAAAAATACGCCGTCTGGGGGCTTTACCGGGACTAACTAGTAAAAGGCCTAGACCTGGAAGTGATCTTAGAAATCAATCGCGTTCCGGGAAAAGATCTCAATATCGTATTCGTCTAGAAGAAAAGCAAAAGTTGCGTTTTCATTATGGTCTAACGGAGCGGCAATTACTTAAATACGTTCGTATCGCTGGAAAAGCCAAAGGGTCAACAGGTCGGATTTTACTACAATTACTTGAAATGCGTTTGGATAACATCCTTTTTCGATTGGGTATGGCTTCGACCATTCCCGAAGCCCGGCAATTAGTTAACCATAGGCATATTTTTATTAATGGTCATATAGTAGATATACCAAGTTATCGCTGTAAACCCCGAGATATTATTACGACAAGGGATGAACAAAAATCAAGAGCTCTGATTCAAAATTATCTTGATTCATCCCCCCATGAGGAATTGCCGAAACATTTAACTCTTCACTCATCCCAATATAAAGGAGTAGTCAATCAAATAATAGATAGTAAGTGGGTCGGTTTGAAAATAAACGAGTTGCTAGTCGTAGAATATTATTCCCGTCAGACTTGAACCGAACTAAAATAATAACAAAGGTTCGGATAATTTTTCCCCCCTTTCGCCGAAGTAAATCAACCTAAAGGGCTTTAAGGGCTTTTTTGATTTTCCCCCATTCATGTATCATAAATGATCGGGGGGGGTATTTTCATGCCTTAGTTGGTTATTATTCCCCGTATTTTTTTCCATACCACAGCAATTCCAATTAGGAATAGAGAATCCATATCAAAGAAAGGTTGAACTGTTGAGATAATGGTATCCCCTTGTTATTTGATATATTATTGTTATTTGATACATTGCAGTTAGTAACGTTCATGAATTAGGTGAGGGTACGGAGAGAGAGGGATTCGAACCCTCGGTAAACAAAAAAAGCCTACATAGCAGTTCCAATGCTACGCCTTCAACCACTCGGCCATCCCTCCTAAACAATCTTAGGATTATTATCCAGAAACTGAGCGAATAGCGAGTCATTCACATTCGTATTATTGTATTGCAGTATTCATCTTATTGCAGTATAGGCATGACCAATCAATTCTAATAATTCTAAATAGAAAAAAAAATAGAAAAAAAGAAAGACCTTCCTTGGAGGTTCGGGGGGCAACAAAAATACATTGATTTTTGTGAAAAAACATTTAAAACAAAAGATATATCTATTCATTTTGTCAAGATTCCGCCCTTTAACTTTTATGTTATGATATTTATACCGGATTAAACCAATATGGAACAAATCGACTGATGAATCTATATTTTCTATTATGTTTCCATGGGAATTCAAAAATCCCGTTGTAGTTTCACATTTCTCAACAAAAACTCCTTACCCAAAAGATCTATTACAAATTCATGAATCATACCATGGGGATTTCTAGATTTCGATTGTATGGTGTATACACGCTATGAACACAAAATCGAGGGTGATTCCATTTTGATCATAGAATGTTTGATCCTAGAATGATTATTCGATTTTTTTTTACTCTTTCTTTAGCTTTAGATCATAATCCAATCCAAATTTCTATTTATAGAGGTATCACAATCCATAGGAAAAATTTCTCGATTCTTCCACTTCGATGAAATAGTTCCGTTCATTGGTATACTACTAGATTTGAATGAAATCCAATCGGATTCAAATATTTCCTACGGATCCCTGTCAAAAAGGAACAATTTGGGTGGGAAGGTCCGCATCTTTTTTTTAAACGACCCTTTTTTTTTATTTTTATGTGATTTCGTACTGTACAACTTCTTTATTCTTTATTTGATTTGTGGGATTATTTTCCACTAGAGGTAATGAGAAAAATTATCGAATGGGTTGTTAACTATGCCTAGATCGCGGATAAATGGAAATTTTATTGATAAGACCTTTTCAATTGTAGCCAATATCTTATTACGAATTATTCCGACAACTTCGGGAGAAAAAGAGGCATTTACCTATTACAGAGATGGTGCGATTTGATTATTTTTATTAAATTGATTTTATCAGTCTTACGCGAGGGACATATGATTCGATTCGGGATAGAAAGACAAAATCGTTATTACTGAAAGAAACCTACGCCTGTTGAAGGTGAAGTTTGGTTGGTTGTGGAAATAGAACAATTCCTTCTTTCGTGTATCCTCGATTGATGCGGCCTCAAATGCTTTAGTTTTCGACTCTAGTCTTAAGCGAAAGGTTACACCTATGGGTTCTCTGTATTACAGACCAATCCTACTCGACTATTACCACCAA